TATATACACCATATACAAAAGTATACGCAATAGGTCAGCATATGTCTATGTCTGCTCACAAAGCGAAAATAGTAATTGATCAGATTCGCGGACATTTTTACGAGGAAACACTTAGGATACTCGAACTCATGCCTTTTGAAATATGTTATCCCGTTTTTAAATTGGTTTATTCTGCAGCAGCAAATGCAAGTCACAATATTGAGTCCAACAAATCAAACTTAATCATTAGCAAAGCTGAAGTCAACGAGGGTGGAACTCTGAAAAAATTTAAACCTCGAGCTCGAGGACGAAGTTATCCGATAAAACGACGCACTTGTCATATAACTATTGTATTGAAAGATATATCTTTAAATGAATATGAAGAATATAAAAACTATAAAAACTATAACGATATATGAAGACTATGAAAAAAAAAAAATAGAATATAGCATATACTTACCAAAACCGGACTGGATAAAGAACTAATAAAGAAAAAATATAGGATGTGTCATGATATGTATATTAGTGGGGGATTATGGGACAAAAAATAAATCCACTTGGTTTCAGACTTGGCACAACCCAGGGTCATCATTCTCTTTGGTTTGTACAACCAACAAATTATTCCGAAAGTCTGCAAGAAGATCGCAAAATACGAAACTTTATCAAAAACTATGTACAACAAAACATAAAAATATCTTCCGGTGTTGAGGGAATTGCACGTATAGAGATTCAAAAAAGAATTGATCTGATTCAAGTCCTAATATATATAGGATTCCCGAAGTTATTAATGGAGAGTAGGACTCGAAGAATCGAAGAATTACAGAGGAAGTTACAAAAAGAATTAAATTGTATGAACCGAAAACTCAACATTGCTATTACAAGGATTGCAAATCCTTATGGACATCCTACTATTCTTGCAGAATTTCTAGCCGGACAATTAAAAAACCGAGTTTCATGTCGTAAAGCAATGAAAAAAGCTATTGAATTAGCTGAACAGACGAATACAAAAGGAATTCAAGTACAAATTGCAGGGCGTATCAACGGAAAAGAAATTGCACGTGTTGACTGGATCAGAGAAGGTAGAGTTCCTCTACAAACAATTCGAGCTAAAATCGATTATTGTTCCTATACTGTTCAAACTCTTTATGGGGTATTGGGAATCAAAATTTGGATATTTGGAGACGAGGAATAATAAACCTTTACTTGACTTGTTTTGATTTTTATGTTGTAACCCAGAACAGAAAATAACAAACTTTTTAAGTCGTTTTATAAAAAATGAGCAATTCTAGCAATTCGAGATTCCATTCTCAATTCGAAATTCTATTCTATAGGGTTGAATAAAAATGCGATTGAAAATTTCATCTTATTTCATCTTGATATAATTGCCATGCTTAGTGTGTGACTCGTTGATTTTTTATTTTTAGGGTTCAAATAAAAAGAGGGTACCGGCCCATATTAAAATAATAATAATTGAATCCATAAGTAAAACTAAGAAGTATAGAACGAATAACTAACTCATCGCTTCACATTATCTCGATCAAAAGAACCAGTCAAGATATAATACATTGGTCATATCATTGGAGCAACTGAAATTTTTATTTTCTAAAAAAAAAAAAAGAAATCTGATTACTGATTCTAAATTGTAAAAAAAAAGTATCTAGATAAATGGAAAGATGAGATAAAGAGAGAAAATGAATCTCAATGAAATGAGATATGATTCCAATATATAATATGTAAGGTCTATGCGTCATCTACTAAAACAAAAAAAGGCAGTGTAAAAAAGCATCAATACTGATTGATCCATAATTAAATGAATCCATTCAGAGAACAAAAAAAGAAAAAAAAAATCAAGAGTCCCGAGCCAATAAAGACTGAGAAAATTGACTCAAGAACAAATTTAATTAGAGACTCCATTGTAAAATTAAAACCTAACCATTAATTGAGAAGTGATGGGAACGACGAAACCTATGAAGGCGTAGAATTCATTGGGTGGGATGGCGAAGCAAACCAGACGGAGAACAATCCAGTGTATCCTGAAAGGAAAGTTCATGACTAGTCCTACAACTAGAATAACTATAGAATGAGTAAATATTCGCCTGCGAAAGTTTTTCAGTTTTATTGTATCTTTCTTTTCAAATTCTGATCGATCTAAATCTGATATGATAATGAAAATCGAAAAAGCCAAAATAAAGATTCATTATAAGAAAATGTCCCTATCTCTATTATATAACTATATTATATATAAATATTTATTACCTTCTAAATAATATAGGAGACGTGTTTAGTTATATAGCAAAACAAAATAAGATAGAAAAATTTCTAAGAGATTAGATGAATGAAATTTAAAAGGATCTCATGATTCGGTATATTATTCATCAATATATCTTTTTTTTTAATCCTTTTATTCGCAAGGAGCCGGATGAAAAGAAACTCTCATGTCCGGTTCTGGAGTAGAGGTGAAAGTGAGAAAGAATCATCAACTATAACCCCAAAAGAACCAGATTCCGTAAACAACATAGAGGAAGAATGAAAGGAATATCTTATCGAGGTAATCATATTTCTTTCGGTAGATATGCTCTTCAGGCACTTGAACCCGCGTGGATTACATCTAGACAAATAGAAGCAGGTCGGCGGGCAATGACACGAAATGTCCGCCGCGGTGGAAAAATATGGGTACGTTTATTTCCAGACAAACCAGTTACGGTAAGACCTATAGAAACACGTATGGGTTCTGGGAAAGGATCTCCTGAATATTGGGTAGCTGTCGTTAAACCGGGTAGAATACTTTATGAAATGGACGGAGTAGGAGAAAATATAGCTCAAAAAGCTATTTCAATAGCGGCTTCAAAAATGCCTATACGAACTCAATTCATTATTTCGGTATAGAAATGTAGAACCCACCCAAACCCAAGAAAAGGGTTTTTTGGGATAAAAAAACAATTGCAAATTTCTTTTTTTTTTGGACAAACAATATCTCTTTTTTTTACTTCGCCTTTTGGCTGTATTGCAAGAATAGATAAAAAAAAAATGATTCAACCTCAGACTCATTTGAATGTGGCGGATAACAGCGGGGCCCGAGAATTGATGTGTATTCGAATCATAGGGACTAGTAATCGACGATATGCTGAAATTGGTGACGTTATTGTTGCTGTGATCAAGGAAGCATTACCAAATACATCCCTAGAAAAATCAGAAGTGATCAGAGCTGTAATTGTGCGTACTTGTAAAGAATTCAAACGCGACAATGGCATGATAATACGATATGATGACAATGCTGCAGTTGTCATTGATCAAGAAGGAAATCCGAAAGGAACTCGAATTTTTGGTGCGATCACCCGGGAATTGAGACAGTTAAATTTCACTAAAATAGTTTCACTAGCACCCGAGGTATTATAAGATAGAAGAAGAGTCTGCGATATAGTTATAGTATACAATTTGAAGGAAACCTATTATGAAATAGATGAAATTAATTAGTAAATTTTGTGTGTCTGACGCATATATTAAAAAAAAAGACCAAAGAGCATGTCAATATAAAAAATGAGAGGCAACAAAAATTTTAGTTTATCATGGGTAGGGACACTCTTGCTGACATAATAAACTCTCTACGAAATGCTGCTATGAATAGAAAAGGAACGATTCGAATACCTTTTACTAATATCACCAAAAACATTATTAAAATACTTTTACGAGAAGGTTTTCTTGAAAACGCCAGGAAACATCGCGAAAGCGACAAATATTTTTTGGTTTTAACCCTACGACATAGAAAAGGGCTCCATAGAACTAGTTTAAATTTAAAACGAATAAGTCGACCGGGTCTACGAATCTATTCTAACTATCAACAAATTCCTAGAATTTTAGGCGGAATGGGAATTGTAATACTTTCTACTTCTCGAGGTATAATGACAGACCGAGAGGCTCGGCTAGAAGGCATCGGCGGAGAAATTTTGTGTTATATATGGTAATCCTTCTGATATCCGAATTTTTTTCGAAACTTCTTTTTTGTTTTGTGAAAAAAAAAAAAAGAAAAAGAGAAAGGACGGGTTTTTTTTTAATCTCACTCCTCCTACATTAATTAGTTGATACTTTAATTTAAGGAGGTTTTGCATGGAATGAAAGAACAAAAATGGATTCATGAAGGTTTAATTACTGAATCACTTCCAAATGGTATGTTTCGGGTTCGTTTAGATAATGAAGATTTCATTCTAGGTTATATTTCTGGAAGGATTCGGCGCAGTTTTATACGTATACTACCGGGGGATAGAGTCAAAATTGAAGTAAGTCGTTATGATTCCACTAGAGGACGTATAATTTATAGACTCCGCAACAAAGATTAGAACTATTAGGTAGTTTTTTAAACTTCAACATTCCTTTTATAGAGATCGCTAGGGTTCAAATTGAAAGAAATTTATTTTCTTCCAATAAGTATATTCGGAATTAAGTTTAGGAATGACAACGATGAAAATAAGAGCCTCTGTTCGTAAAATTTGTGAAAAATGTCGACTGATCCGTAGACGAGGACGAATTATGGTAATTTGTTCCAACCCTAGACATAAACAAAGACAGGGATAATCTTTCGAAAAGTTAATAAATATAAATGAAACTTAAAGTCAATAAAAAAGAACTTTCTAAAGACCCGATGTATAAAAAAAGGATCTATTTTGACATGAAATGGAGATATCCATATATCTTTGACTTATATTTATGAGATAATAAAATATGGCCAAAACTATAACAAAAACAAAAACCAGTTCTCGTAGGAATGGACGTATTGGCTCACGTAAGAATACACGTAGAATACCAAAAGGAGTTATTCATGTTCAAGCAAGTTTCAACAATACCATTGTGACTGTGACGGATGTACGGGGTCGGGTTATTTCTTGGTCCTCCGCCGGCACTTGTGGATTCAAGGGTACACGAAGAGGGACGCCGTTTGCTGCCCAAACCGCAGCAGGAACCGCTATTCGTGCAGTAGTGGATCAAGGGATGCAACGAGCAGAAGTCATGATAAAGGGTCCTGGCCT